GAAAAGTAGAAACAAGACCAGATATAATTTGATCATTATGAGCAAATCCAAAATCTTTGTAGACAAAGCCAATCATTAGTTCCCAACCATGGGGCGAATGGAATCCGATACATAAATCTGTTAATAAAAGAATCGAAAAAGCCTTTATTGTGTCACTTAAGTTATATAAGAATTCCTGAGCCCAAGAGTTAAGAATAACAAGTTCTTTATTACCCAAAATTGAATAACCACTTAGAATAACGAAACAGATTATATTTGTCAAGAAGTGCAAAATCGTATGGATATGATCCTCATTGTGTATCTTGATTAATTGGAGCGTTTCTTTGTGGATTCCTATACGAAGGTTTTGTAGATGTGTCTCCGAGTATTCCTTGATCATTTCCTCCAAAAGAAAGATTTCCTCCAATTCTATGAATTTTTCGAGAATATTTTTTTCTTGAATATCATTCAAAAAAATTTCAGATTGCCTAGTATTCCACCAATAAGTAACCCAAGATTCCAGACTTTTATTAAATGAGAGAGAAATCCACCAGGGCAAAAATACTACAGATGCAAGATATAAAAGAGGGTTGAATGCTTTCTTTTTTGACATTTTTTCATTTCGTCTATGAATTTTTAATGAACCGACCTCGTTAGTTGACTCTACGCCATCCAATATTTCTCTCATGCATGAGTTCTATTACAAAGTATCGAACTTATGAATCTATTCACTGTTTTGTTTTGTGGTTGTTACGTTACGTATACGTCTTCTTTGACTAGAAAGAATGAGCGTTATGAAGAAACTTCAGTTAAGTTATGGTATAGAAAAGGGGGACTCTTTAGTTTTTCCTTACTGCTGAGAAAGCATTCACTCTCTCAGCTCATTTCTCAAAATACTTCAATCGGTACACGCAAGAAATAGGCCAATTCGGCAGCTTTTTGTTCGATTTCCCGTGGAGTAACATTCTCATCAGTACGAGTCAAGGGAATGGCCCCCTGGCCTCTGATATCCATATAAAGGACACGGCGAGCATAAATACCTTCTTTAACTTCTATTCTGACGGACTGAATATCCTTTATAGGGAATCGGAGGAAGATGCGACGATTTTTTCCAGGGAATCCCCAACGAAAAATACACACCATTCCTTCTTTTCTATCGAATCGATCATAACCACCCCCCACATTCCACGAAATTGTGCACCACAAATAGGAGCTAATAAAGATACCCGCGATCCCATAGAAAGACATCACAATCCCTTGTGGAAAAAAAAGGATTTGCTGAGACGGAAATAAAGATATCAAGTTTCTCCCAAGATAACTGGAAGTTCCAACCAATAAGAATCCTAATGAACCTAAAAAAAGGATAATGGCCCAGCAGAAATTACTTGTTTTTCGCGACCCCGTTATAGGTTGTATCCATATATGTTCTGATCGACAACTCATACTTGATCTGGTTTCGTTTTATTGGAATTGAGAGAATACCCTAGACTTTACTCTTTTTGTTTCCGAAGTAACTCTCATCAACTAGTACTAGTTTGATGTGAACCTTTAAGAGTAATTTATCAAATTGGTTAGATCTAAAAAAAAAAAAATACCCTTCGTATGATCCCATCAATATACATATATCAATATACATATAGATGTACCGATTTTACAGTTCAGCCATCCGGCGATCCTGAGATTTTTTCAAATAGATAGAATTCCTTTACCCCCATATCATCTTTCTACAGGCCAAAGAGCCCCTTTTCGACGGAAACGACGCATGTTATACCTTCTTTTCTTACACTAAATAGGTATCTGCGTTATGATACAAGTCTTAGTTTTGAAAAAAAAAAATGGATCAGAGTTGGGCCCATCAGATCTAAACAGTCTTATTTTTTTGAACATGAAGAAATAAAGAAGCCATTGCCATTGCCGGAAATACTAAGCCTACTAAAGGCACCAAAACAGAGGGAAAGTCGAAAGTTGTCATATAAAGGATACCTCAATTTACTATTTGTACCTGTTATTATTTATATTAATATTATAAAGATAAAGATTAGTATAAATCTAAGTATATATCTAAGTGAGTATAGAAGTCATATCTATAGTTTCTATATTCTCGAATTCTATATTTGGATTATATATACATATTTTTATTTTCCTAGAATTTAACGAAAATAAGAATTCACTATTTTTCTTGTTGATAGAGGCCTCTTAACTGAATTAGTAATCAAGAATATAGATAAAAAGGAGTTATCCACAACTTTTGATTTCTTTTTACAATTTAGATCTTATGTCAACAAAGAAACCCCATTCATATTCGTTTTACTTGGATTCTGATAAACTAACTATTTGTTTGCTACAAATAAAAAAGGAACTTAATGCTCTATTGAATTTTGATTCAAAGGAAAGAAAGCGTGGAGCTGAAATAACTCACTCAGAACGCTTTTTAAAGGATTACGTGGTACGATTAGATCGAATAAGCCCTTCTGGAATAAATATTCAGCCGCCTGTGAACCTTCAGGTACTGTTTTATTCA